TAGAACAATTATGATCTGGAAGTCGATCCAGGGCAAGTGTTCGGATCTATTATGACATAACCACGAGGCGCTCAACGGACTCTTTTAAGAGTCTAAAAACTTTTTTGGATTTTGGATTGACGTAAAAAACAATTTTTTTTGTGCTACTTAGCGTATTCCTATCTCAATTAGAAGGTCTTAAACAGAGTTCCTTAATTTTTTACATCGAATATTTTACATAAATAACTAGAATATCTGAATAACTACTGTTACTCTATTTCAAATAAACAAATTGCAAATCCCGCTAACAGTCATTAATGAGTTTCGTCATTACTAAGAAAAATATCGGTATCTATATTTAGTCAGTCGAAAATATTTGATTTATCTTTTCCATTCGTTTATTCTTTTTTTTTTTCAATTAAATTCTTGAATAATGTTATTTAGAATGAAATAATGAAAAATTATGTTAGTAGTAATTAAATTGTAATTAGTTTTAATAACTAATAGCAGAAATTAAATAAATATATTCTGTACTCGAACTGTGTATTCTTTATCTCTACGAAATCCTATACAAAAGAGAACGATCTGAGAAGGGATATAATGAAATTCTTTTATTGGTTCTTCCTAGAGGAATGATCCCATTTTTTTGATGGATGGGTCCAACATGAATCCTAACAAATAGTAAAATTATAAATAAGAACTTTTATTCGAAACGCCTCGTGATCTTCAACCAATTATGCGCTTCAATATAACTACCAGGAGTAAGCGCTATAGCCTGTTTCCAATACTCAGCGGCTTGATCGAACCAAGCCTCGGCAATTTCCGAATCTCCCTGTCGAATGGCCTCTTCTCCCCGGTCAGAATAGGTGGGTCAATTCCTTTCCTTCGAACCGTACTTGAGAGTTTCCTACCTCATACGGCTCCGCAGTAAATTCTTTTGGTGTCCGTTTGATTTATCGAACTGAATTATATTTCTCGTATATCTATCCCATTTTTCGGGTTAACCAAAAGAGTTTAATTGCATAAGTTTCAAACTTGAATTTGGAGTTCCAATTCATTTTTGTTTTATCTTTTCTCCTACCTTCAGAAGACTAAAGCATAGTAATTTCCACCTATTTTTAGCATTTTCTGCAAGGTAACTATCTCGGTTTCATATCGAAATTACGATATTTATATCTAGATATTCTAGAATATATATCTATTCGAATATAATATAGAATTTTTTAAAAAAGCTTTCCTTCATAAGAAAGAAAAGATTTACTATCTTTGGGATCTGACCCTCCACCGCTGCTCAAGACTTTAGTAGATCAACTCTATTACAGAAGCTGATTCCTAACTTTGATCTGTCTGATATTATGGCATAAGTAAGCAGTTCTTAATGTCTTATGTATTGGCCCAAAACCTTGTTAAGTGATCTTTACGGTGTTTCCTCTCTATCAATTAGATCTTTTATCCATAGAAAAAAGTATCTAGGCATACCTTATTTCTTCACTTCCTATTTCGAAGTCGATTTCTTTGCTACAGCTCATAAAAATCGTTGTTTTAGACGATGCATATGTAGAAAGCCTATTTTATTTTTAGTATTTACTAAGAGATTTGGTTTTTCTTTCCTTTTTTATTTCTATAGTGGAGATAGTCGCACGTAATGACAGATCACGGCCATATTGTTAAACGCTTGTGGTAAAAAGGGGTTTCGTTCTAGTGCCCGAAAATAATATTCTAAAGCTTTCGTATGTTCTCCATTACTTGTGTGGATAAGGCCTATGTTATAGAGTATATAACTTCGATCGTAGGGATCAATTTCTAGTCGCATAGCTTCATAATAATTCTGTAAAGCTTCCGCATAATTTCCTTCGGATTGAGCTGACATCCGTTACGGTCGTCATTCGATTCAAAGAATCTCCGTTCCAGAACCGTACGTGAGATTTTCATCTCATACGGCTCCTCCCTTAATATGCATAATACGAATATTTCAATCTTTTTTTATTCAATAGATTTTTTATTCTCATTATGAACTGAGCGGGGCTAGTGTTTTTACAAGAAATCTCTAGCCAACCTTCTTGCGCGAGAGCTTTTGTTAACAACAAACGTGTTAATACTAAATAGAAATGGAAACGCCAACAATTTCTTTGTCCTTAACGCCCCTGAATTTACAGGAATTAGTCACTTCAACAGTCTTCGATGGTTATACGGGTATCCAAAGTACGAACGAGATGGATGTTTGCTGTCCTAACCATTATTTTTAGTCCCAATCCCGATAAGGCAGGAAAAGGGTAAGTCATTTTTCACAAAGTTTTCGTCTTGTTGATTCCTAGGTGTAGTGCTTTTTTCCTTATGCCGCCTATTGGTACTAGTAGAGTAGGATTGCCCAGTAGAACCTATAGGTGTAACCTTTCGCTCAATACTAAAATCAATAATAGAAGCATAGCATCTGAGGCTGCGTCAATCGGGGATACACGACAGAAGGAGTTGTTCAATTTCGAAACTTCACCTTCAATAAGCGCGGATTTCTTTCAAGAATTCAATAATATATAAAAAATATATAATTATATATAATATTTTTATTTATATCCCCAATCAGATAATCATGAATGATATATTTTTATCGTAAAACTCGGGTAAAAAAAAAATAATAAAAATCAAATCACACCATCTCGGTAATAGGTAAATGCCTCTTTTTCTCCTGAAGTTGTTGGAATTATTCGTAATAAGATATTGGCCACGATTGAAAAGGTCTTATCAATAAAATTTCCATTTATCCTCGATCTAGGCATAGGTATCAATCCATTCTATAATTCTTCTCATTACCCTCGTGGAAAAATGATCCCACAAGCAAAGGAATTGTACAATACGAAATAGCATAAAAAAGATTCATTAAAAAAAAAGCCTACTACGCCTACTCGTACTCAAATAAAAAATTGCTCCTTTATGCAGGAATTCATACTAACTATTTGAATACGATTTGAATTCATACAAATAAAAATGTAGTAGTATACCAATATCAATGAAGCGTTCTCATCAAAGCTGAAGAATCAAATAATTTTTCTATGCTGTAAATAGAATCATCTATGTTATGTTGTGGACATAATGAGTATACAATCAAATCGTAATATACCGGTAATGATTCATTAATTTTGGATAGATCTATGGAGTAAGGTATTTTTTGATGAGAACTTTCAAACTAGAAAGGAATTTGCAAATTTGTATGTAATCGTAGTTGAAGTTTCAATAGAATCATGATGTAAAGATATCTATTAATTATAGCTATAGACTCAAAAGTATAAAAAAGAGAAACTCATCCATCAGTTGAGCCGTTCCAACACAAAAAAAGAAAAACCTTTTGATTTGAATCTCCTGAGTCTTAAACAAAATATTTTTAGAAAAAATTGATCTATCCAAATAAGAATCGAGTATGAATATGAAATATGGGTTACTCGCTATTTATTTGGTTTCTGGATCATAATCATTGTTATAGGAGAGATGGCCGAGTGGTTAAAGGCGTAGCATTGGAAATGCTATGTAGGCTTTTGTTTACCGAGGGTTCGAATCCCTCTCTTTCCGTACCTTCACCCCATTCATCAACATTCTTGACCAAAAAAAAAAGAAAAAAACAAGAGATAACATTTTTAGTTTTCAAAAAGTATTATACTTATAAAAGTTCAATTCTTTTTTTTATTTTAATATTTCTAATTGCTGGAATATGTAAAATACTGGAAAAAGTGGACAAGGAATAAAAACCTCTCTACCGATCTATGTTTATGATACATGAGTGTGAGAAAAATACGGAGCAAACCCCTTACTTTGGTGAAAGGGACAAAACTGTCCGAACTTTTTTGAGTTTCTTTTAGTTAGGTTTAAGTCTGACGGGAATAATATTCTACGACTAGCAATTCATTTATTTTCAAACCAACCCACTTACTATCTATTATTTGATTTACTAATCCTTTATAGGGGAATGGGTGAAGAGTCAAATGTTTTGGCAATTCCTCGCGGGGGGATGCATCAAGATAATTTTGAACGAGAATTTTTGATTTTTGTTCATCCCTCGCCATAATAAGATCTTGGGGTTTGCAACGATAACTTGGTATATCTACTATACGACCATTAACTAAAATATGTCTATGATTAACTAATTGGCGGGCTCCAGGAATCGTCGGAGCCATACCCAAGCGAAAAAGGATGTTATCCAAACGCATTTCAAGTAATTGTAGTAAAACTTGACCTGTGGACCCTTTTGCTTTTCTGGCAATACAAACGTATTTCAGTAATTGTCGTTCTGTAATACCATAATGAAAACGTAATTTTTGTTTTTCTTCTAGACGAATACGATATTGAGATCTTTTCCCGGAACGCGATTGATTTCTAAGATCACTTCCACCTTTAGGCCTTTTATTAGTTAGTCCCGGTAAAGCCCCCAGACGGCGTATTTTTTTGAAACGAGGCCCTCGGTAACGCGACATAAAGACTCCTTTTATTGATATTTCATTTGAAAAATAAACCTAAATTAAAGCTAAACTAAATGAAGCAAAATTTCCTGAAGTATTGTACAAATAATGAGAGGAAATGGGAGGAATTTTATAAATATCCAAACTACCTTTTAGCTTATTTTATTATTGTAATTTTTGATTCGTTATTCTATTCATGTTAATTATTAGAATTCTATAATATAAATATTCATATTATAATAATCTTTTTCTTTTTATTTATTATATTTATATCTTTTTTTATTTGTATTTTGCATTTTTTATGCTATATATATATATTTTTTTTTTTCGAAGTTCTAGTTCGATAATATATAACTATAATCTAAATAGAATTCAAAATTAAAATATTATAATAAAATTAATCAATTTATAAAGCGTCCTTTTACTGATTCTCCTTTTTCTGCAGCAATTTAAGAAAATAAACTTTTATTCATAGTTGGAAATTTAGACAATCTAAAGAATAGATTAGTGAAACGGGAAAGGGTATCTTTAGTATTTTATTTATTATTTCAAAGAACCATTATTAATCATATAAAAAAAGTCGAACAAATAAAGAAAAGCCGGCTATCGGAATCGAACCGATGACCATCGCATTACAAATGCGATGCTCTAACCTCTGAGCTAAGCAGGCTGATATAACAGACATTGTACATACGTAGAAATTAAAGAAACTATATACTCATTAATATTCGATTATTTATCTCATTTATGTATGAAATAAATGATAAAAATCCAATTTCAAATCAATATTGAATTGAGTATAATATATAAGATAACAATTATTATAATGATCAATAGTAATTTCTTTTATCATTTTATTTTGATTTATTGCTATTTATAACATATTAGCATTATACGATACGTTTATCTTTTTTTATTAATAAAAAATATCTGAATTAAATAATGAATCTTGAATTCAAATAAATCAAAATAATTATATTTTATCAATTATAATTACATAATTACAAGATCCATTATTATATAAGATATCGCTCTAAGATAATAATAATTTAAGAATTTCATTTGAATACAATTTATTTTCTGAAATAGTTCAAAATATGAATCAAATACAAAATTCAATAAAATATTGAACATCTATTTAATTATTAGTAATTAATATTAGTTTATTAGTTGGAATTATAAATTCATAATTCCATTTACATAATGAATCATAATTCAATTCATTCAGTTATTCATGAATTCAAATAAAAAAATAGAAAAATATTCTACTAAAATTAGAAAAAAAAAAATAGAAAAGATGCAATTCCGATCAGAATAAGACATTCCACGCCTTTCATTCGTAAACTAAGATGAAAAAAAGAATCGACCCTTTGAGTATTACCAATTGTCTGGGAAAACGAAGAGGTCGTATATATTATAATAGATATCCATTCCTATTGAATTGCAGATACAGAAATGATAGAATCATTTCGGATTGGATCAAATCTGAACTCCCGCTAGAGATGACAACAAATAGAAAAAAAGGAAAAGGCTTTCGGCATATGAATTTTTCGCTAAATGAATTCAACGGTTCCGGCCGAAATGAAAGAATCAAAAAAATACTAATAGAATCAATTAAATGAAAAGGACATCACACCAAGATCCGAGTCTGAAAAAGGGGGATATGGCGAAATTGGTAGACGCTACGGACTTAATTGGCTTGAGCCTTAGTAAGGAAACCTACTAAGTGAGAACTTTCAAATTCAGAGAAACCCTGGAATTAATAAAAATGGGCAATCCTGAGCCAACTCCTGTTTTCAAAAAGTAAAAAAAAAAAAAAATTATTAAAGCGAGAATAAATAATGGATAGGTGCAGAGACTCAACGGAAGCTGTTCTAACAAATGGAGTTTACTGTATTATTATAAGAATTCTTCCATAAAAACTGCAAAAAAAAGATGAAGAAGAACCCTATATCTAGATAAATACGTACTAAAATATTCTCAAAAATAAAAAAACGTATTAATGACGGGCAAATATGTCTTTTTTACCTTTTGTCTAGGAAAAAATGTAAGAATATTAAATTATCAAAGTATTCACTCCATGGTCTGATAGATCCTTTTTTTTGTACGAACTGCTCAATCGGACGAGAATAAAGATAGAGTCCCATTCTACATGTCAATACTGACAACAATGAAATTTATAGTATGAGGAAAATCCGTCGACTTTAGAAATCGTGAGGGTTCAAGTCCCTCTATCCCCAAAAAAGTTCTTTTTACTCCCTAACTAGTAATACTCTTTTTTCGTTAACGGTTCAAAATTGGTCCTCTTCCTCATTTCTTCTTTTTTTTCTTTCACAAATATGGAAATTTTTTGCTCTTATCACAATATGTGATATAAAGGATACATGTACAAATAAAAATCTTTGAACAAAGAATAATCATTTGAATGGTTCATAATCCATACCATCGAATTACTTGTATTCGATTCAATCTTCGAACTTTTATTGAAGATAAGATACAATAATCAATTCCGGGACCTATATAATATAATCCTTTATTAATACTTTTTTTCATCCTTTGGTTTGACATAGACTCCCATTATCTACTAAAATAAAATGAGTAGATGATGTTTGGGGAATGGTCGGGATAGCTCAGCTGGTAGAGCAGAGGACTGAAAATCCTCGTGTCACCAGTTCAAATCTGGTTCCTGGCATATGAATCATTTGCATAGTATCGATTCGATCAATTAATGAATATGCATCGATCTACATATTCGTTAATAGTCTACATGACACATACGTAACTTAGTTGATTGAGGTGTCTAGAGATAGACCCCATCTATTTTATAGATGGGTAAAGAATATTTAAAATATATAAAAGAAAGGGATTCTGTTTCCTCTTCCTTTTTTATTTTTTATACTGTATCTCCTCTTTTTAAAGTAAATAAAAAGAACAAGATTAAGACTTTATAAAGAAAATATTCGAAAAGGTTCAATTAGTTAGTTGAAAAACTAAAATGTAAAATCTAGGGGAATTAACGGAGGGAAGAAACAAGATTCATCTAAGATACAGTACAAATAAAATACAACGGCGTTTT